CATCAATACTGATTCGTCCATAATGAAATGAATCTGCTCATAGAACAAAAAAATAAAGAGCTTCGAGCCAATAAAGACTGAGAAAATTGACTCAAGAACAAATTTCATTATGAGCTCCATTGTAGAATTCAGGCCTAACCATTAAGTAAGAAGCGATGGGAACGATGGAATCTGTGAATCCAAAAAATTCTATTGAAAACGAATTCTAATGATTCATTGATCGGGATGGCGGAACGAACCGGAGACCAATTCATCTATTCGGAAAAGTCATGAGCTAACCCTACAACTGAAATAGAGATTGAAAGAGTAAATATTCGCCCGCGAAAACTTGATTTTATTGGATTGCTAAATTTGGATCAATCCAATACGATAAAAGGCAAAACAAAATAAAGATTCGTTATAAGATTATAAAAACCAATACAATATTATCTATCAAAAAATAGAAATAATATGTTTAGTTATCTATACAAACAAGATATACAAATTACTAATAGATTTGATATAGATTAGACGAAATCCATGATTCAGGGTATTACTCATTAAATACATGTATATCTTAATTCAAATTATATCTTAATTTCAATTAAAGATTTTTTAATCCTTTTATTCGCGAGGAGCTGGATGAGAAGAAACTCTCACGTCCGGTTCTGTAGTAGAGATGGAATTCAGAATCAACCATCAACTATAACCCCAAAAGAACCAGATTCCGTAAACAACATAGAGGAAGAATGAAGGGAATATCTTATCGAGGTAATCATATTTGTTTCGGTAAATATGCTCTTCAGGCACTTGAACCCGCTTGGATCACATCTAGACAAATAGAAGCAGGTCGACGAGCAATGACACGAAATGCACGTCGTGGTGGAAAAATCTGGGTACGTATCTTTCCAGACAAACCGATTACAGTAAGACCCGCAGAAACACGTATGGGTTCGGGGAAAGGATCCCCTGAATATTGGGTAGCTGTTGTTAAACCAGGTCGAATACTTTATGAAATGGGTGGAGTAACAGAAAATATAGCCAGAAAGGCTATTTCAATAGCAGCGTCCAAAATGCCTATACGAACTCAATTCATTATTTCGGGATAAAAATGGAGAATCAAAGGAAATAGGTCTTGGGGATTAAAAAAAAATCGCAGGCACAGGTTTCTTTTTTTGGACAAACAATATTTCTTTTTTTTTCTTCGCCCTTTGCTTTGCATTGAAAGAACAGATTAAAAAAAAAAATGATATGATTCAACCTCAGACCCATTTGAATGTAGCGGATAACAGCGGGGCTCGAGAATTGATGTGTATTCGAATCATAGGAGCTAGCAATCGTCGATATGCTCATATTGGTGACGTTATTGTTGCTGTGATCAAAGAAGCAGTGCCAAATATGCCCCTCGAAAGATCAGAAGTGGTCAGAGCTGTAATTGTACGTACTTGTAAAGAACTCAAACGTGACAACGGTATGATAATACGATATGATGACAATGCTGCAGTTGTCATTGATCAAGAAGGAAATCCAAAAGGAACTCGAGTTTTTGGTGCGATTGCCCGGGAATTGAGACAGTTAAATTTTACTAAAATAGTTTCATTAGCTCCCGAAGTATTATAAATATAAAATGAGACCATGATATGGTTATAGTAGGGTATTTAAAAGAAATAGATTCAGATAAATTAGTAGATTATGTCTCACGCATATACCTTTAATAATTCATATTCATAAACAAATAAGTAAAAAAAAAAAAACAAGAAAAACATGTTGATTATATCAAAATTTTTAGGCACCATTAATTTTAATTCATCATGGGTAGGGATACTATTGCTGACATAATAACCTGTATACGAAATGCTGATATGGATAGAAAAAGAGTGGTTCGAATAGCATCTACTAATATCACTGAAAATATTGTGAAAATACTTTTACGAGAAGGTTTTATCGAAAACGTGAGAAAACATCGAGAAAACAACAAATATTTTTTCGTTTTAACCCTACGACATAGAAGGAATAGGAAAAGGCCTTATAGAAACGTTTTAAATTTAAAACGGATCAGTCGACCTGGTCTACGAATCTATTCTAACTATCAACGAATTCCTAGAATTTTAGGCGGGATGGGGATTGTAATTCTTTCTACTTCTCGAGGTATAATAACAGACCGAGAGGCTCGACTAGAAAGAATCGGCGGAGAAATTTTGTGTTATATATGGTAATCCTTCTAATATCCGAATTGGATTCGAAACTTCCTATTTGTGAAAAAAAACAGAAAAGGGACCGGTTGTCTAATATCGTTCCTCCTCCATTAGTTGATACTTCACGGGGGTTTTACCTGGAATGAAAGAACAAAAATGGATTCATGAGGGTTTAATTACGGAATCGCTTCCCAATGGTATGTTCCGGGTTCGTTTAGATAACGAAAATCTGATTCTAGGTTATGTTTCGGGAAAGATCCGACGTAGTTTTATACGGATACTGCCAGGCGATAGAGTCAAAATTGAAGTAAGTCGTTATGATTCAA